TTTTTTTGATTTATATGAGAATTGAGAGAACAGGTTTGTATTATTTATTGATTAGTATTTTATTTGGGGTTGACAAAAATTAGTAACTACATACGCAAATAATATAAAATAATATCATTTACAATCTAGATCTTAATTAATATTGGAGGTATTTATTGCCAACTTAAAGTAAATGCCATTTATTTTCATGACATTTCAATGCTTATATATAGTTGTAGAGGAAGAAAAAGATTATATATATAATAAGACACAATTTTGAGGGAAAAAAAAAATTGTGTCTTATTATATAGTGGGTTTGTGAGCTATTAAAGGGGGAAAAATTTTTATTATATTCTCTAATTATTATACATTCCATATTAGATAATAATAATTGAGATGTTAGACCATTATCTTTTTATTTTATTGAAAGTTTTATCCTGGCTTCGTGCTTCTTTTACTAAATTTTATATATGCATTTTTTTGGGTTAGATTTTAATAGGGTAATATGTTATTGTATTAATTGTGTTACTTATTTGTGAATATGTTTTTGCAATATATAATTTTATATTTTAGTGTAATCTAGATTATAGAAATTTAGGTGATAAAAGTCCGGCTAAAAACGTGCCAGCTGCCGCGGTTAGACGGGGGGACTAAAAGAAGGGAAAAAGAATCTTGTAAGTTGGTTTAATTGTAGTATTTAGTGAATTATTTGATAGTAATATTTTATCATTTGGGTGAAATCTTTGATAATTTATTTGGTCTATAATGTTAATATTAGTCTATGAAAATATTAGTATAAACTAGGATTAGATACCCTATTATTAATATTTTGAATTTAAGCTTGGGTAGTATTTGATATATTCTTGAAACCCAAAGGATTTGGCGGTGCTTTAATCTCTCCAGAGGAACCTGTTTCGTAATCGATATTCCACGCTTTAATTTACCTATATGTAGTATATTCAGCTTGTATACCGCCGTTAATTGGAGTAAATTTATAAGTTTGCTTTTTATCTATAATGGGATATATTTCAGGTCAAGGTGCAGCTAATCTTTAGGGGTTATAATGGGTTACATTATATTGTATTCGGGATGTTAGTTTAAATTGGGCATTAAGTTGGATTTGGTTGTAATTTTGTTTTAGAAAAACATTATGATGTTGGCTCTATAGCATGCACACATCGCCCGTCACTCTCATTTATTTAGATGAGATAAGTCGTAACATAGTAGGCGTATCGGAAGATGTGCCTAGTTAGTAGAATTTTATTAGCAAAATAGATCTAATAGTTAGAAAATTCGTTTACATCGGGTTGTTATTGTGCAATTCAATATATTTTGATAAGATGTAATTTACATTTTAAGATTATTAACGATATTTAATAGGAAAAATAATTTTTAATTTAATTGTTTAATTTTATTATTATTTAATTTTTTTTGTGATAGAATATGTATTACCGTGTGGGAAAGTTTTAAATATTTGGAAAATGCTTTTGTTTGTAGAAAAGTTAAAGTTTTGTACCTTTTGTATCAGGGAGCATTAATTTTTAATTTCTAAGAAGAAATCTTCCCGAAAAATAAGGAGCTAATTTAATTATTAAGTGGTAGTGTCATATACCTTTATAATTTTATTTTAGTGGTTAGATGCTATTCAATTTATTTGATATCTGGTTATTAAATAATTACATTTAATGTAGCATTAATTTAAGTATATTGAATTTTGAGGTTTAATATATTAATTATATGAGACGGTCTAGGGGATTTGCTTTAGATTGTTATAAATTTTTATAATTTTTTAGTTATTAATATATATAATAATTAGCTTGAGGATAGCTATTTCTAATAATTTTGTTAAAATTTATTGTTGAGTAGATAAGATTTGATAGAATTTAAGTATTTATTTAATTATTAGTGTTAATTTATTTTATTAAATTATAATGATGTTATTAGTATATTGAGTAGATTAATTAAAGGAATTAGGCAAAAACTGAATAAATATATTCTCGCCTGTTTATCAAAAACATGTCTTCATGAAAATTAAGGTTTATATGAGGTATAGCCTGCCCAGTGATAATTTTAAATGGCCGCGGTATTTTGACCGTGCGAAGGTAGCATAATCATTAGTCTTTTAATTAAGGGCTGGAATGAATGGTTGGACGAGGAATATACTGTCTCTAATTAATTAAATAGAATTTTACTTTAAAGTGAAAAGGCTTTAATAGTATAGGGGGACGATAAGACCCTATAGATCTTTATAAATGGTAATATTATATATTATAGTTGTTTATTTTGTTGTATTAATAATTTATTGTGTTGGGGTGACAGAAAGATATGAATAACTCTTTATTTTAATAATTCATTGATGTTTGTTTATATAATTATTGATCCATTATTTATGATTAAAAGACTAAGATACCTTAGGGATAACAGCGTAATCTCTTTTGAGAGACCTTATCGACGAAGGGGGTTGCGACCTCGATGTTGGATTAAGATATCATTTGGGAGCAGTATTTCAAATTGGAGGGTCTGTTCGACCCTTAAAATCTTACATGATCTGAGTTCAAACCGGCGTGAGCCAGGTTGGTTTCTATCTCTTATTATAATTTATATTTTAGTACGAAAGGACCAAGTATAAGTATTATATATTGTATTATGATTTTTAGTAATTATTAACTATAATGGCAGAAAAGTGCATTGGATTTAGGATTCAATAATGAGGAATTACTCTTCTTATAGTAATGCTTTTAGATTTATTAGTAGGATTAATTTCTTTTATTATTTTGGTGATTTGTGTTTTAATTAGAGTTGCTTTTTTTACTTTATTTGAACGTAAAATTTTAGGTTATATTCAAGTTCGAAAGGGACCAAATAAGGTTGGTGTTAATGGTATTTTGCAGCCTTTTGCAGATGCAGTAAAGTTGTTTACTAAGGAACAGACTTTTCCTACATTATCTAATTATTATCCTTATTATGTATCTCCTATTATTAGTTTGTTTTTGTCTTTATTGGTGTGATGTGTGGTACCTTATTTTACATTGTTATTCAATTTTTATTTGGGTATTTTATTTTTTTTATGTTGTATAAGAATAGGAGTATATACTGTAATGTCAGCTGGTTGGTCTTCTAATTCTAATTATGCCTTGTTGGGAGGTTTGCGTGCTGTTGCTCAAACAATTTCATATGAAGTAAGATTAGCTTTAATTTTATTGTCTTTTGTATTTTTAGTAGGGAGTTATAATTTAATTAATTTTTATGTATTTCAGTATAATTTGTGATTTTTAATTATTTCCTTTCCTTTATCCTTAGCTTGATTAGGCTCATGTTTAGCTGAAACTAACCGTACTCCATTTGATTTTGCTGAGGGGGAATCTGAGTTGGTTTCTGGGTTTAATGTTGAATATAGAGCTGGGGGATTTGCTTTAATTTTTATGTCTGAATACTCAAGAATTTTATTTATAAGATGTTTATTTACTATTTTTTTTTTAGGTAGTAATTTACATAGAATTTTTTTCTATATAAAGCTTGTTTTGGTTGGGTTTGCTTTTATTTGAGTGCGTGGTACAGTTCCTCGATTTCGATATGATAAATTAATATATTTAGCTTGAAGGAGTTACCTACCTCTTTCGTTAAATTATTTACTTTTCTTTGTTGGTTTTAAGCTTTATATTATTTCTCTTTGTATTTAGTTGAATTATTTTTAGAATATAAGATTCCTAGAATTATTAATTTCTATAATATGTTTTCAAGACATATGCTTTTATTTCGGCCAAGGAATCATTTTATTATAAGTAGATTATCTCATATTTTTAATATTATAGGAGCAAGGAGAAAATATCTGAAGTAAATAATTGTAAGTAATTGTCCTGTTATAATGTAAGGGTCTTCTACGGGTCGAGCACCAATTCAGGTTAATAAAATAGTTGTAGCTAAAAGAGTTCAAAATAGGAATTGATTGATTGGGTAAAATTGAAGACCTCGGAAATTTCTTTTGTGATTAAATGGTATAATTAATAAAATTATAATTGATAATACTAGGGCTAGTACCCCCCCAAGCTTATTAGGAATAGATCGTAAAATAGCATAAGCAAATAAGAAGTATCATTCTGGTTGAATATGAACAGGGGTTACTAGGGGGTTGGCTGGGGTGAAATTTTCTGGATCTCCCAGTAGTGTTGGAAATATAAGAGATAAGTGTATTAATATTATAATTGTTAATATAAAGCCTACTATATCTTTTAGAGAAAAATATGGATGGAAGGGAATTTTATCGGTGTTTGTATTAATTCCTAATGGATTATTTGATCCTGTTTGGTGTAAAAATAGTAAGTGTACTATTGATATAGCTGCTAAAATGAATGGGAGTAAGAAGTGAAATGCAAAGAATCGAGTTAGGGTTGCGTTGTCAACTGCAAATCCACCTCAAATCCATTGAACTAATATAGTACCTAAATATGGTACTGCAGATAGTAGATTGGTAATTACTGTAGCCCCTCAAAATGATATTTGTCCTCATGGAAGGACATATCCAACAAAGGCAGTTGCTATAGTAGTTATTATAATAATAACTCCAACAGATCAGGTGTATATATATAAGAAGGATCCATAATATATTCCTCGTCCAACGTGCATATATAAACAAATAAAGAATAATGAGGCTCCATTGGCGTGAAGGGTTCGTAATAATCATCCATAATTAACGTCTCGGCAAATATGTATAACACTATTGAAGGCTAGCTCTGTTCTTGAAGTATAGTGTATAGCTAGAAATAAACCTGTTAAAATTTGGATAGTTAAGCATATTCCCAGTAATGACCCGAAATTTCATCAATAGGAAATATTTATGGGGGCTGGTAGATCTACTAGGGCATTATTAGCAATTTTAATTAGTGGGTGGGTTTGTCGAATTGGTATTGTCATTTGTTATTTTTAATTAATTATTTTTAGGGGGCCATAAGATAAATTAGTAATTTTTACTACTGCAATTAAAGTGATAAATAAATATGAAATTAATATAATTATTGTATATATTATTGATTCATTATAAAATTTAATTCCTGGGATGTAAGAATTTATATGTCATATTATTGTTCTATCTGAGGATATTATATTAGTTGATAAGATTATAGGGTCAATAAAAATTATAATAAATATTGATATTATAATAAGATAGATGAATAGAAGTCTGATTTTTATATTTATTTTGAATATTTCGTTGGGGGCTAGGCTAGTTGTATAAATAAATAATACTAGTATACCTCCTAGAAATACAATAAAAAGGATATAAGCAAGTCATGATAATTCTCTAATTGTAGAAATTATTAAACATCTTAATAGGGTTTGTAATACCAGTATTATTCCTATAGCTAAGGGGTGATTTAATTGTAATATAATAATTGAAATTATAAATAAAAAAATGATTAATATTGTTTGTATTTTGATGTCAGATGGTAGTTTAAAAAGAATATTAATTTTGGGAATTAATGGTAATATATTATATTCCTTCTGATGTTTTTAGAAATTAATTTCATCTAAGGTTTACAAGACCTTTATTTTTTTTAAACTATAAAAACAAATGATAAGTTATTTTTTTTCTTATACGTTTATATTATTAATTTTTATTAGTTTTTGATGTTTTGTATCTCAACGTAGTCATTTACTTGTTACTTTATTAAGACTTGAATTTATTGTTTTAATAATATATATATATATATCTTATTGTTTAGGTGGAGTTGAGGAGGTTTATTTTTGTTTATTATTTTTATCTTTTTGTGTTTGTGAGGGGGCATTGGGGTTATCTATTATAGTGTCTGTAGTTCGCACACACGGTAATGATTATTTTAATTCATTTATTATATTAAAATGTTAAAATTTATATTATACTTTTTATTTATAATACCTCTAGTATTTAATAGTAATATATGAATAGTGGTTCAATTTTTAATGATATTAGGATGTTTATTATTTATTTTAGGAAGAAGATATGGTATGAGAGTATGGGGAATATCTTATTTTATGGGTGTTGATACTCTTTCTTATACTTTAATATTACTAAGTATTTGAATTATTTTTTTAATATTTATGGCTAGCGAGTCTGTAAAAGCCTATTCTTTTTATGTGTGTAGATTTATAATAATATTAATATTATTATTAATTTTATTATTATTAACTTTTATTAGAACAAATCTATTTTTATTTTACTTATTTTTTGAAAGATCTTTAATTCCTACCTTATTTTTAATTTTAGGATGAGGATATCAGCCTGAACGTGTTCAAGCGGGGGTTTACTTGTTATTTTATACTTTATTTGCTTCATTACCATTATTATTAGGAGTAATATATATGGATAGTAAGATTAATAGTCTTTATTTATATGTGTTTGGATTTTTGGAGTATAATTTAATTTATATTGTTTGATATATTAGAATAGTATTTGCATTTTTAGTTAAAATGCCTATATTTTTAGTTCATTTATGATTACCTAAGGCTCATGTTGAGGCTCCTGTTAGAGGGTCTATAATTTTGGCTGGTGTTCTTTTAAAATTAGGGGGATATGGGTTAATACGAATTATTCCTTGTATTGAGGTCATTTCTATTAAATGAAATTTGATGTGGTTTGGAATTAGTGTTGTTGGAGTTTGAATAATTAGTTTAGTTTGTTTACGTCAGGTAGATTTAAAGTCTTTGATTGCATATTCTTCAGTGGCTCATATAGGGCTTGTTTTAATAGGAATTATAACTATAGGATTATGAGGTATGGGAGGGAGTTTATGTTTAATAATTGCTCATGGGTTATGTTCTTCTGGAATATTTTGTTTAGCAAATATTAGATATGAGCGTGTTGGTAGTCGAAGATTATTAATTAATAAGGGTATACTTAATTTAATACCTAGAATGACTATATGATGATTTTTATTGAGAATTTGTAATATAGCAGCTCCTCCATCTTTAAATTTATTAGGAGAAATTAGATTATTAAATAGAGTTATTGGGTGATCTAATTATAGAATTTTTGGAGTGGCAATATTGTCTTTTTTTAGTGCAGCATACACTTTATATTTATATTCATACACTCAGCATGGATTATTTTATTCAGGTATATTTTCTTGCTGAGGAGGTAGAATTCGTGAATATATATTATTATTTTGTCATTGATTTCCTTTAAATATATTAATTGTTTTTTGTTATCCTTTTTTCTTTTGAATATAATTAAAATTGCTTAAGTGGTCTAACATATGATGCTAGATTGTGGATCTAGAGATGGTAAAATATCCTTAAGCTGTGATTTTTAAATTTTCTATTACATTTATTAGTTCTATTTTTTTATTTATAATTAGATTATGTATATTTATTCTAGGGTTTCAACATTTAATAATTAATAAGATTGTATTAGTTGAGTGAAGAATTTTAAGATTAAATGGAAGTAATGTTATTATAACAATACTCTTTGATTGAATATCTTTAATATTTATTGGACTTGTTATATATATTTCCTCAATAGTTATTTATTATAGAGGACAATATATGGAGGGAGATTATAATATTAATCGTTTTATTATACTAGTACTATTATTTGTACTTTCAATATTATTTTTAATTATTTCTCCAAATATTATTAGTATTATTGTGGGGTGAGATGGACTAGGGTTAGTTTCTTATTGTCTAGTTATTTATTATCAAAATGTTCGTTCATATGGTGCTGGAATATTAACAGCATTATCTAATCGTATTGGAGATGTATTTATTTTACTTTCTGTTGCTTGAATATTAAATTATGGGAGATGAAATTATATTCATTATTTGTGATTAATTTGTGATTATGATATAATATTAATTACTAGATTAATTATTATTGCTGCTATAACTAAAAGTGCTCAAATTCCTTTTTCTGCTTGATTACCCGCAGCAATAGCTGCCCCTACTCCAGTATCTGCATTAGTACATTCTTCTACTTTAGTCACTGCAGGAGTATATTTATTAATTCGATTTAATGAAATAATTATTGTGAGCTTTATGGGAAAATTACTATTATTAAGATCCGGATTAACTATATTTATGGCCGGGGTAGGAGCTAATTTTGAATATGATCTGAAGAGGATTATTGCTTTATCAACACTAAGTCAGTTAGGTTTAATAATAATAACTTTATCAATAGGTATAAGAATTTTGTCATTTTTTCATTTAATAACTCATGCTATATTTAAGTCTTTGTTGTTTTTATGTGCTGGGGCAATTATTCATGGGATAGGTGATGTACAGGATATTCGGTATATAGGAGGACTTATTAATAATATACCCTTAACTATTTCTTGTTTGTGTATTTCTAATTTTGCATTGTGTGGTATACCATTTTTGGCTGGATTTTATTCTAAGGATCTAATTTTGGAGATATTAGGGATATCCTTTTTAAATATATTAGGAATTTTTTTATTATGAATTTCAACAGGTATAACAATATGTTATGTTTTTCGTTTAAATTATTATTTAGTGGGGAAAAATTATTATGGATCATCAATATCTATAATTTCTGATGAAGATGGGTGAATTATATTTACCGGTATGCTAGGGTTATTAATATTAAGAATTTGTGGAGGTAGAATTTTGAGTTGAATAATTTTTTCTTCTATTAATATTATTATTTTACCTTATTATTTAAAAATAATTGCTGTAATTATTATTTTATTTGGAATTTGGTTGGGATATAATATTATATCTTTTTCTTTAAGAAAAAAAGCTTTATTTTTGGGAAAAAATTATTTATTATTTTCTATATTAGGTTCTATATGATTTATACCTAATATCTCCTCTAGTATTATAATTGAGCTGCCTTTGTGAGTGGGGGGTGCTTACGGAAAATTAATTGATACAGGGTGAAATGAATATTTAGGTGGTCAAGGAATATATAAATACTCCAAAAGTGGTTCATCAAAAATTCAAATTGTTCATTTTAATAATTTTAATATTTATTTTATATTCTTTTTTATTATATTTATTATAATAATTTTATTTTTTAATTAATTTTATATTCTGTAGAGATTTATATAGCTTATATTAAAGCATAACATTGAAGTTGTTAGGAAAAACTAAGAAGTTTTATAAATGTTTTCTTTTGAATACTATTAATATTCTTTATTATTTTGAAAAAATAATGTAATTTATATACTAAAAAGAAAAGAAATATTAACGGAATTTCACCGCTAAGAGTAAGAAGTTAGCAGCCTCCCCCTAATAATATATTTCCTTAATTGGAGATAATTTATCTCATTTCTATTATTAACAGTAATATGCCTCTCCCCTTTGGCTTCAATTAATTAAAATAAGGGTATTTAGAAATACCATATAGTCAGGTCGAAACTGAGTGCATATTGCTTCTTATTTCTTGAAGTGGATTGATTATTTCAATACTTTTTGAATGCAACCCAAATGTTATTATTAACTACCACTCCACTTTGCTCATTCAAGTGAGCCTTGATTTCATTCATGGTAGAGGCCTAAGAGTAAAATTAATAGGAAGATTATTCTAACAGAACTTCAGGCTGTAATTTTTGATCTTGTAAGGGTAATAGTTATGGGTAAAAGTAGTGCAATTTCTACGTCGAAAATTAGGAAGATTACTGCAATTAGGAAAAAGCGCATGGAGAATGGGAGACGTGCTGATGATTTAGGGTCAAATCCACATTCAAATGGGGATCTTTTTTCTCGGTCAATAATTGATTTTTTTCTTAATGTTGAGGCGAGTACTATTATTAATGTACTAATAATTATAATTATAATGGCTGCTGAAGTTATATAATAAATTATTTATTTCAATTCATTTGATCTTTATGATTGGAAGTCATATGTACTTATATACTAAATAAATGTTAATTTAACTACCTCATCAGTAAATTGAAAGATAAAGGAATAATCATACTACGTCTACAAAGTGTCAGTATCAGGCGGCTGCTTCGAATCCGAAATGATGACTTAGGGAAAAATGACATATAATATGTCGTATTAGGCATGTTATTAGGAAGGTAGATCCAATAATAACATGAAGTCCGTGGAATCCTGTTGCTATAAAAAATGCAGATCCATAAACTGCATCTGCAATAGTAAATGGGGCTTCATAATATTCATAGCCTTGAAGTACTGTAAAATATATTCCTAATATGAGTGTTATTGTAAGGGCTTGGGTTGTTTGGCTGTGATTACCTTCTATTAATCTATGGTGGGCTCAAGTTACAGTTACTCCTGAGGCTAGTAAGATTGCTGTATTAAGAAGTGGGACTTGTATGGGGTTAAATGGTGAGATTCCTTTGGGTGGTCATATTATTCCAATTTCAATAGTTGGTGATAATCTTCTATGAAAGAAGGCTCAGAAGAATGATACAAAAAAAAATACTTCTGAAATAATAAATAGAATTATTCCTCATCGTAGTCCTTTTGTAACTTGGTTAGTATGTAATCCTTGATATGTTCCTTCTCGTGAGATATCTCGTCATCATTGAATTATAGTTAATAATATTGAAATTATTCCTATAATTAGTAATATTATTCTTTGTTGGTGAAATCATCTTACTATACCTGTTGTAACTATTATAGCTCTTAATGCTCCAGTTAGGGGTCACGGTCTTTGATCAACTAAGTGGTAGGGGTGATTTTGATTTGCTGACATTGGTTATTTTGATTCACTAGAATAAATAGCTACTAATAATGCGAATACATATGATTGAATAATAGCTACTGCTGATTCTATAATAACTAGAAGTATTTGTGCTGACAGAAGTATAATAAGACCAATAATTTCTAATGAGGAACCTGCATTTCCAATTATAGATAGGACTAAATGTCCTACTATTATATTAGCTGCTAGTCGAACAGATAGTGTTATAGGTCGAATTAAATTTCTAACTATTTCAATACAGACTATGATGGGTATTAATATTGCCGGTACTCCTTCTGGTACTAGGTGTGCTAATATGTGTTTGGTATTATTAATTCAGCCATATAATATAAAGGATATTCATATTGGTAATGCTAGGGTTAATGTGAATACTAAATGTCTTGAACTTGTAAAAATATATGGGAATAGTCCTATAAAATTATTGAATAAAATCATTGAGAACAATCTAATAAATAAAAGCGTTCTTCCTTGATGGTTTATGGGCCCTAGGAAATTTTTAAATTCTGTGTGTAATTTATTTATAATTATATTATATATATATGAAATTCGTGATTGTATAAGTCAGAATGGTATTGGAATTACTAATAATCCTAGAAATGTTCTAAGTCAATTTAGAGATAAATTTATAATTGATGAAGTTGGGTCAAATGAGGAGAATAGTCTTGTTATCATTTTCAAGTTTTTGTATTAATAATAATTCTTGATATTTTGTTATTATTTTTTATTTCTTTATTATATAGGTAGTAATTGTTAATTAGAAATATAATGTAAATTGTGATAAATATTAGGAATAATATTATTCAATTTAGGGGGTATATTTGTGGTATTAAGAAATATTCATATATTGAATAACTTAGGTGTGACGATCCTATATTATATATTATTAACTAATTTCTTTCATTAGAAGTGTTTGTTATTTCACTATAGTTTGGTTTAAGAGACCATTACTTACGTTTCAGTCATCTAATGATTAATTTGTTATTTTTATAATTCAATTAAGAAATGCATTATGTGTAGTTGCTTCAATTACAATAGGTATAAATCTATGATTTGCTCCACAAATTTCTGAACATTGTCCAAAGAATAGCCCTGTACGATTGATATTTATTCCTGCTTGATTAATTCGTCCTGGCGCTGCATCTATTTTAATTCCTATGGAGGGTATTGCTCAGGAATGAATAACATCAGCGGCTGTAGTTAGTACTCGAATATCTGTATTAATCGGTAATATGGTTCGATTATCAACATCTAAAAGACGAAAAGAATTTATTTCTATTTCATTAGATGGAATTATATATGAATCAAATTCTGTTTTTGTAAAGTCAGAATATTCATATCTTCAATATCATTGATGTCCAATAGTTTTAAGAGTTAAGGAAGGTTGATTAATTTCATCTAATAAATATAATAGCCGTAGTGATGGTAGTGCAATAAAAATTAAGGTGATTGCTGGTAGGATAGTTCACGTTGTTTCTAGGGCTTGTCCTTCAAGGAGGAATCGATTAGTAAATTTATTTTTGAATAGAGATCTTATAATATATCCGACTAGTATTGTAATTATAATTAAAATGAGTAGGGCATGATCATGAAAGAAGATTATTTGTTCTATGAGGGGGGACGATCTATCTTGAGTTCCTATTTGATTTCAGGTTGCTATTTTTAGGGAGAATTATTAATTATTCTATAATTGGGGCTTAAATCCAATGCACTTTTCTGCCACCCTAAATATGTTATAAGTATGGGTAATTCAGAATAGCTATGTTCAGACGGAGGGGAATTTTGGTATCATTCTACTGAAGATGTTTGTTGTAAGTAAAATATGGATGGTCGATTTCTTGCTAATGCTTCTCATGTAATAAATACTATTATAATTACTGCTATAAATGAGAGTAGGGATCCTAAACTTGAAATAATATTTCATGAGGTATATGCATCTGGATAATCTGAATATCGACGAGGTATACCAGCTAGCCCGAGGAAGTGTTGAGGAAAGAATGTTAAGTTAACTCCGACAAATATTGTTAAAAATTGTATTTTTAATCAAGTTGGATTTATAGTAAGACCTGTAAATAGGGGGAATCAGTGAATTAGTCCTGCTATAATAGCAAATACTGCTCCTATAGAGAGTACATAATGGAAATGGGCTACTACATAATAAGTATCATGTAAGATAATATCAAGTGAAGAATTTGCTAAGATTACACCTGTAAGTCCTCCTACTGTAAATAGGAAAATAAATCCTAATGCTCATAATATTGAGGGGGAATAGTTGATTTGGGTCCCATGTAGGGTTGCAATTCATCTGAAAATCTTAATTCCTGTTGGTACAGCGATAATTATGGTGGCAGCTGTAAAGTAGGCTCGAGTATCTACATCTATACCTACTGTGAATATATGATGTGCTCATACAATAAATCCTAGAAATCCAATTGCTATTATTGCATAAATTATACCTAGTACACCAAAGGTTTCCTTTTTTCCACTTTCTTGGGTAACAATATGTGAAATTATACCAAATCCCGGTAGAATAAGAATATATACTTCTGGATGACCAAAAAATCAGAATAAATGTTGATATAGAATAGGATCTCCACCTCCCGATGGATCAAAAAATGAGGTGTTGAGATTTCGATCTGTTAATAATATGGTGATGGCTCCTGCAAGAACGGGAAGGGAGAGTAGTAATAAAATGGCAGTAATAACTACTGATCATACAAATAGGGGGATTCGTTCTATATATATTCCTATTGTTCGTATATTAATAACTGTTGTAATAAAATTTACTGCGCCTAGAATAGATGATACACCTGCTAAATGAAGTGAAAAAATTGATAAATCTACAGATGCTCCGGCGTGTGCAATTCCTGCGGAAAGAGGTGGATAGACTGTTCATCCAGTTCCTGCACCACTCTCTACAATACTCCCTGATAAAAGCAGTGTAAGTGATGGTGGGAGTAATCAAAATCTTATATTATTTAGTCGTGGGAATGCTATGTCAGGGGCTCCTAGTATTAGTGGGACTAATCAGTTACCAAATCCTCCAATTATAATAGGTATAACTATAAAGAAAATTATAATGAAGGCATGTGCTGTTACGATTACATTATAAATTTGGTCATCTCCAATCAAGCTTCCGGGTTGACCTAGTTCTATACGAATTAAAATACTTAATGAGGTTCCTACTATTCCTGCTCATACTCCAAAAATTAAATATATTGTTCCAATGTCTTTATGGTTGGTCGAGAATAATCATCGTTGCAAGGAATTTCGTTGTGGAGTGAATAGGATGGCTGAAGAGTTAAGGTGGTAAACTGTAAATTTATTTATGAATTGTTTGATTCTCCTATTATTGATAAATTAATTTTTAGTGTGATGTTACTATGATTTGGTGGTTTTATAGTTAAATTATAATATTAGACTGCAATTCTAAAGTTATATTATCAATATAATATTAAGACCTAAAAATATTTTTTATTTATGACTTTGAAGGTCATTAGTTTTATTAACTTAAGATCTTATTATTTTTAAAATATTATAATTATAGGATAACTTAAAATTAGTCCAAAGATGGATATAATAATGATAATTATTGAAATAATATGTTCGTGCTTATTATTAATTATTAGGGGTTGAATTGAATTGTTATAATTTAATGTTAGGGCTGATATTGAAATTCGTAAATAGTAGTATAGGGTTAGTAATGATATTATAATTATAGTTCTAATTATAATAATGTTTATAACTTCTGTTATTTTAGTAATGATTAATCATTTGGGTATAAATCCTAAGAATGGAGGTAGACCACCTAAAGACAAAAGTGATGTAAATAGAGCTATTTTTGGAATTGGGGTTGTGTTAGATGTGAAAAGTTGAGTGAGATAGTAGAGTTTATAAGTTAGGAATATAAGAGAGCTAGCTGTGGTTAGTATGATGTAGGCTGTTAAATAGGTTATTCAGGCCCTATCTCTAATTTTCATACTGATGATGATTCATGAAAGGTGATTGATTGATGAAAATGCTATAATTTTTCGTATTGAAGTTTGATTAAGACCACCAAATGCCCCAATGAGGGCGGATAAAATAATTCTAGTATTTATAAGGAAATTTGTTTGTGAAATTGAATATCTTAGGAGGGTTGTTGGGGCTAATTTTTGAATGGTTATTAGTAAAATGCAATTAATTCATTCTATACCTTCTATAACTTCTGGTAATCAAATGTGAAATGGGGCAGCTCCTATTTTTAGGAGAAGTGCTGAATTAAGAATAATATATTGAATTTTAAAGTTCATTATAATTATTGATAGTAATGAAAATATAATTATAGATGATGCTAGAGCTTGTACAAGAAAATATTTTAGTGCTGCTTCTGTTGTTCGCTGGTTATTAATTTTTGAAATTAATGGAATAAAAGATAGAAGATTAATTTCTAGCCCGATTCAGGCGCCATATCATGAAGTGGCAGATATGGAAATTATAGTTCCTCCCGTGAGGGTCAAGAGGAATATTATATTTTTAGGGTTTGTGAGCATTAGAAAGAGAAGGATTAGTATTTAACCTTCATATGTGGGGTATGAGCCCATTAGCTTAATTAGCTTATCTTTCTATATTTGTGTTTTAGTGTATTGATGCACTATGATTTTTGATTTCATCTGTTAAGGTTTAATTCCTTTAAACACAAATAGGTTATTTAATAAGAACATGATTAATTACCACATGTATAATTTACCCTATCAAGGTAATCCTTTAATTCAGGCATCTTATT